TGGAGCAACTTTACCTATTGATAAATCTTTAACTTTGGGTCTTTTTTAATTTTTATTTTTTATTTCAAAATATTTTATTACTCCCTATAGATCTAGGTACGAATCATTTATTCGTCTATGCTCCATAGATAGATGTCATTTTTTTTTTTACAATTAATTTGTTATCTAGTTTTTTTTATAAATATATTGTCTATTGTGCATTAGATTTCTATTCCATTGCTTTTTTAAAGCAATGGAATAGAAATCTAATGCATTAAAAAGAAATTCTTTCTTATCTTAAATCAATTGCTAAATCTTTTTCCATTTCTAGAATGTTCAATATATGTCGTACATCTTCTATTCCAAAATGTTGAATTTTCATAAGTTCTTCTTGATTTTTATTCAAAAGGTCCCATAGTGTATGTATATTGGATTTTTTGAGGCTATTATAGATTTTAGGGGAAAATTCCGCTTGGTCAATGAAATAATATTTCAATGCAATTTCTTTCTCTTTTGTTGTTTTTCGCAATTTTTCGTGAATCGTAAAAAGTGGTAAACTGGTCTTGTTTTGAGTTTTTTCTAAATTGAAACTCTCTTCTTCTGTATGTAAAAAAGTCATAAATAAATCAATCAAATTTCGAGAAGCTTGCTGAAGTGCTTCTTTAGGAGTTAAACTTCCATTTGTCCATATTTCAAGAAAGAGTATCTCGTACATTTCTGTTCCATTTCTATAAGAATGAACACTAAAATTTGTGTTTCGAACAGGCATGAATACGGCGTCTATAGGGTAACTTCTATCTTCCAAGTTATTTTGGAGTTGTAAATGATAGCCGCGATTCCTTTCTATTTGTAATTCAATACACAAATCTATAGGTTCGCTGATGGTAGCTATATGTTGGGTATTATCAATGATTTCTACAAAAGTCGGTAAGATGATGTCTTCCGAAGTTACATCTCGAGGACCTTTGACACAAATATACGCGTTGTGAGTTCCATATAAATAGCTTTTTAAAACTATTTCTTTTAAATTCATTAAAATCTCATGAACTGATTCTTGAATACCCGTAAGAGTGGAAAATTCGTGTGGTATTTTTTCAAATTTTGCACGTGTGATACATGTTACTTCCGTTTCTCCAAGTAAAGCTCTTCGTATTGCAATGCCTATTGTATCGGCTTGCCCTTTTAAAAGTGGAGCTAAAATAAAGCGCCCATAAGAAAGACGTTTAGTTTCTTTTCGTAATTCAACACATTTCCACTGTAGTGTCCGAGTAGATATTGTTACTTTCTCTCGAACCATAATAAAAATATTTTTTTTGTTTAAAAAAAATTGAATTATTTTTTTCTCTTGTTTATTGTAATTTATTCAATATTTATTTTTATATGCGTCGTTTTTTCGGGGGTCTGCAACCATTATGTGGCATAGGGGTTATGTCCCGAATAAAATGTAAAAAAATACCACTTCTCCGAATAGCCCTTAACGCGGCATCTCGTCCGAGACCCGGTCCTTTTATCATTACTTCTGCTCGTTGCATACCTTGATCTATTACTGTGCGAATAGCATCTCCTGCTGCAGTTTGAGCAGCAAATGGAGTTCCTTTTCTTGGACCCCTAAATCCACAAGTGCCTGCAGAGGACCAAGAGATGACTCGACCACGTACATCCGTAACAGTAATAATAGTATTATTGAAACTTGCTTGAACATGAATAATCCCTTTTGGTATTTTACGGGTATTTTTTCGAGAACTAATACGTCTATTTTTGCGTGAACCTGTTTTGACTAAGGGTTTTGCCATATTTTTTCATCTCATAAAACTAAGTGTTAGCTTGATGGATATATCCATTTCAACCGAGCTAAATAAATTTTTATTATTTTTATTTTGAGTAAATCTTATGAAAACAAAAAAATGTTTTAAAATTTTACTTTAATCTTTAGAAGTTTAAGAAGTTTAAAAAGATTATCCTTGGCGTTGTTTGTGTTTTGGGTTCGAACAAATTACTATAATTCGACCCCGTCTACGTATCAGACGACATTTGTTACAAATTTTCCGAACTGAAGCCCTTTTTTTCATATTTTTTTATTCCTTTTTTTTAAATGATTTATTAATTTCAATTTTCCAAACTTTATTATTTGGTATAATTCTTTTTTATAATTAGAATTTTTTAAGATATTAAAAAGAAGACAAGATTCTTTTTTTTTTTTCGATTGAAATCTAAAATTGTATCTAATTCATATAGCAGAAAGATTATTACCAAATATAACACAAGATTTCTCCACCTATTTTTTCTAGTCGAGCTTGACGGTCAGTCATTATACCCCGAGATGTAGAAAGAATTACAATTCCCATCCCACCTAAGATTCTTGGCATTTTTTTATAGTTAGAATAGATTCGTAAACCAGGTCGACTGATTCGTTTTAAATTTAGATTACTTCTATCTGTATTTGTATTTCTTCTATGACGTAGGGTTAAAACTAAAATCTTTTTTTTCCCTTCCCAATGTTTCCTAATATTTTCAATAAAACCTTCGTCTAATAGAATTTGGATAATGTTTTCGGTGCTGTTATTATATTCTATTCGAACGGTTCCCTTTTTAGCCATATTAGCATTTCGTATAGAGGTTATAGTATCGGCGATGGTATCCCTCCCCATAATAAAAAATTTATTCGTCTTTTATTTAGATCTAATCAACATAGTATTTTCTTTCGTATGAATTCACTTGCTTTCTTAGTTTTAGTTAAGAAACTATAATTTAATAATTAATTAATATTTCGAATTCTTTTTTTTCATTAATTTTTTAATGAATTTATTAATCTTTTTTGATTAAATAGTACTACTTATTAATACTATTTAATCAAAAAATATTTAATAAAATAAAACGAATAGAACTGAAATGGAAAGTATATGCGTGAAAAAGAATATCGTTTATTTTTTTTATTCAAATGTAACTTTAAAAAAATTTTATCAAGTTGAGACGATCTTCCCCATAGCTTTAAAAGGATTTCATCTTTTATAATACTTCAGAGGCTAATGATATTATTTTTGTAAAATTTAACTGTCTTAATTCACCAGCAATTGGCCCAAAGATTCTAGTTCCTTTTGGATTTCCTTTTTGATCAATAATAACTGCAGCGTTATCATCATAACGGATTATGATACCATTGTCACGTTTGAGTTCTTTAGAAGTACGTACTATTACAGCTCGGATAACTTCGGATCTTTCTAGTGATGAATTTGGACCGACTTCTTTGATCACAGCAACAATAACGTCCCCGATATGAGCATATCGTCGATTACTAGTCCCTATAATTCGAATGCACATTAATTCTCGGGCTCCACTGTTATCTGCAACATTCAAAAGGGTCTGAGATTGGATCATATCATTTTTGGATCTCTTATTCTTTTCTTAGGAAAGAAAAAAAAGTAATATTATTTGTTCAAAAATAAAGTACGAGTCACTTTTTAAGTTCTAAAGGATTTGGTCCTTTGTATTATTAGATCGAATAATAAATTGAGTTCGGATAGGCATTTTTGATGCTGCTATTGAAATAGCTTTTCGAGCTATTTTTTCTCTTACTCCTCCCATTTCATAAAGTATTCTACCGGGTTTAACTACAGCTACCCAATATTCAGGTGATCCTTTTCCTGATCCCATACGTGTTTCTTTAGTCCGTACAGTGACAGGTTTATCGGGAAATATGCGTACCCAGATTTTTCCACCACGTCGTACATTTCGCGTCATTGCTCTACGTCCGGCTTCAATTTGCCTAGATGTAATCCAAGAGGGTTCAAGTGCTTGAAGAGCATATTTCCCGAAACTAATATGATTACCTCGAAAAGAAATTCCTTTCATTCTTCCTCTATGTTGTTTACGGAATCTGGTTCTTTTGGGGTTATAATTGATGGTTCTTTCTGAATTTCATCTTTAATTCAAAACTGGACATGAGAGTTTCTTCTCATCCAGCTCCTCGCGAATTAGAAGAATTCTTTTTCTGAAAAAAAAAGACATCGAATAAAAAAAATTTATTGAATTCTTAAATGTTATTTAATTTTTTTAATTATATAAAAATAGATTTTATTTTTTCAAAAATCTATTTAGTTATTTAGTTTAGTAGATTATTAAAAATTTGGGTCTTTATGTATTAATTTATGTATTAAATATATTAAATTATTTTTGAAAAAATAAAATATCTATAGAAGAATTCAAAAAAAGAACGAAATCCTTTATGTCTTTTTTGTATGAAAAAAAAGGAAGTCCTTCTTTTTTGGATTCTATCTTTTTTAGTTGATAGTTTCTTTTTATTTTAAATCCAAAACCAATTTAAAGTGTTCGCAGGCGAATATTGACTCTTTTAATCTTTTATTATTATTTTTTTATTTGTAACATTTCAAGTTTCATTTATGAAGTCTTATAAGAGATTCTATCTTGGTTCTTTTCGCCATCCTTCCTAAAAAATCATAACGATCTATTTTCAATAGAATCAACTGAATTTATAGGTTCCGTCGTTCCCATCGCTTTTTAATTCATGCTTAGGTCTTTATTGTATAAAGGAGCTTTGATTAATTATTATTTTTGAATCAATTTTCTTAGTCTTTATTGGGTCGAAGCTCATTATTCTTTTTTGTTCCATAATATGAAATTTTTTTTTTTTTTTTATAGAGCAAGTGATATTCATGCCTAATTACATTAGTATAAAAAAATTATGGACCTTACATCGATTCTGATCATAGCTCATTGATCTCCTTATTTTCTTTCTTTCTTTTTTTTGTTTTGTTTGTATAATTTTTTTTTTTTTTTTTTTAATCCCTAATTTTATTGCTTTTTAAATGCAACAATTTGTTAATTAATTGATAAACCGCTTTTTTTGAGATATTTTAAAGTGATGAGTTGGTTCTTTTTTTCGTTACTTAGTATTTACTAGTTTAGATTACTTAATCGTTTCGATCATTTATTTTTTTGCTTGAAAAACCAACGAGTCACACACTAAGCATAGCAAGTATATACAAAAATAATAAGAATCTTAT